CCAACGAGTGGAACTATTCCAATTTCATTGAAGTTACAGATTCGAGTTACTCGATAAATTTTGATTGAATTATGATACAAAGAAGAAAAAGATCAAATAATAATTCTATTATGAAAATAGAATAACCACCCCTTTTTGATGTTATGTACATAGCAGGTCTACAATCCACTATACAAAATGTTTTATGAATCTAGAATAGAGGGGTAAGTAGGGGAAGGGATTTGGTGTTGAGAACTCTAAAACCGCAAAGAAATTTTAGAATTTGTAAGTTATGGAATCGTAGTCTATATAGAATTATCATAATTATGATATAAAAGTATCGATTAACCCTAGTCTAAAAAATCTAGACCTATCAATCAGTTGATTCGTTCTAATTCATTGATTTAATCGATTCGAAATAGTAGGAGTCATTTTTGCAAACACGAATCCCTCTTTTAATTTAATTAATTCAAAAAAAATTCGTAAGAAAACAACTGTTTCTTTATCCTGGAGCTTGAAAAGAAGGCTCTTTCTTTACTTTGATGAAAAATTTTCTATTTTTATTTGTAATAGTCATATTAATTACTATATAGTATATAGTTAAAATGGATTGGGCGTATCTATCCAATAATCTAGAATGGAATATAAAGAACTCACTATTCACTCGGTTTTTGGTTCATAATCATTATGTAAGAGAATTGTGTAGGAGAGATGGCCGAGTGGTTCAAGGCGTAGCATTGGAACTGCTATGTAGGCTTTTGTTTACCGAGGGTTCGAATCCCTCTCTTTCCGTACCTTCACTTAATAGACCCATTTTATTTTTTTATTAAAAACACCGGATCAAATATCAATGGAGACCTTTATTCCACCAGTTAGACCTTTCATTGATATAGATTCTCTATTCCGAATTGCCATGACTAGGAAGAATACTGGAAAGAATATGAAAATAGCCCCGCGGGCTGTGTACATAAATGGGATAAAATCGGGATCAAACCCGTATTTTTCTTGCTTAACCTTAAGGTTAATTTAATTTGACGAAAGGGAATAAAATTGCCCGAACCTTATTTGAGTTTAGGTTTAAGTCTGACGAGAATAATATTCTACGACTAGCAATTCGTTTATTTTCAAACCGATCCATTTACTCTCTATTATTTGATTGACTACTCCTTTATATTGGAATGGGTAAAGGGTCAAATAGTTTGGCACTTCTGCCTGAGGAGAGGAGTTGAGAGAATTTTGAATCAGAGTTCTGGATTTTTGTTCATCCTTCGCCGTAATAATATCTCGGGGTTTGCAGCGATAACTTGGTATATCTACTATACGCCCATTCAGTAAAATATGTCTATGGTTAACTAATTGGCGGGCTGCGGGAATAGTCGAAGCCATACCCAATCGAAAAAGGATGTTATCCAAACGCATTTCAAGTAATTGTAGTAAAACTTGACCTGTTGACCCCCTGGCTTTTCCGGCGATACGAACGTATTTAAGTAATTGTCGTTCTGTAAGACCATAATGAAAGCGCAATTTTTGTTTTTCTTCTAGTCGAATACGATATTGAGATTTTTTCCCGGAACGGGATTGGTTTCTAAGATCACTTCCGGCTTTAGGCCTTTTATTAGTTAGTCCTGGTAAAGCCCCCAGGCGGCGTATTTTTTTGAAACGAGGTCCTCGGTAACGCGACATAAAGACTCCTTATTCTTAATTTAGAATTCATTTCATTCTTTTTTTTTTTTGAAAAGAAGTAGTGTACTTGTACTATAAAGAAAAGAAGAATGAGATAAATTGGATAAATATCCAAACTTTCCATTATTATATAATTATTATATATTAGTATATATATAAAAGATCCTTTTCCTGACACAGTTGGGAGTTCACTATAAGTTAACCTATAACTTAATCTATAACTTAATAAATTCATGGATTTTTGGAAAGAGGGGAAGACACTTTTTCAATATTCTTTGATTTCAAATTCCAAAGGAAGATTATCCGTTTTTCTTGAATAAAAAAATGAAAAAGATAAAAAAGCCGGCTATCGGAATCGAACCGATGACCATCGCATTACAAATGCGATGCTCTAACCTCTGAGCTAAGCGGGCCCACAGAATAAACATTTTCTATGCATAGGAATTCAATACACTATAGTATAGTGTCTCTAGAAATCTATAATTCCCAATAAATATTGGATATTATAGAACATAACGATTTATATAGCGATATATAATTTTGATTTCTTTATCACAATTCTTAATTCGAATACAATTCGAATATTATTCTATTCGATAGTCAATCTTAAATATTTTTAGAGAGTCTAGTCAAATTTTCTTTATTTTATTTTTGATTTTGAATTCACATGGCATTTGAAATTCTTTTTTTTAGACTTCTATATTTTCTATCCTATATATTTTGAATTCTAGATTTCTTTCAAATTTGATTGATTAGTTATAACTAATCAGACATTCCTCGGCTTTCATTCGTAAGGGGTAAGTTAAGAAAAAAAAAGAATCGACCCTTCAAGTATCCC